AGATACATTTTTGGGGAAATTCAGATTACTATTATTAGAAAAATTTATGGTTAGCTTAGTGGAACTAAAAAACTTAAGTATCCAGGCTCCGTTTAGAAAAAGCCCAATTGGAAATAGATCTATGATTACTATTTGTATCATAAACGATTTCTTTTTGTAAAGAGAAGCCATCTCAAACTCTTAATCAATCGAGTAATATTAATATGCATGAATACATCAAATTTTTGGCGGAAGGCATAAAAATTGAAAAAAGGGGGGAAGTCGTAACAAAAAGAAGTGGTAATGGAATCATTTGTCCTATATGTACAAATAAAAATCGGGCGTATCCTTACCCGGAGTAGAGCATAAACCTAAAAAGATTAACGGGGCCCATTCAGGAACAAGAAAACGACATTGTGATTTGGATTAGATCTCGATGAAACAATATATCAATAAGAAGTTAATTCGATAAGTTTAGTGACTTCTTTTTTTTTTCTTTTCTATTATTTTTCTATAATACAAGAATATTATACGAAAAGGAGCAAAAACCTGTCTTTTTTTAAAAATCGAAGAAAAGTCCTTTCGTTAGAAGTCAGAAAGAGCCTTCTACGAATATAAAAAAAGAAAGAGGATTGGAATCTGCACATTGATTCTTTTTTTTGCAATTTTTTGTTGAACCGTATGCACCAAAAGGCGCCTGTACGGTTCGTAAGGGATATAATTTTACCCTAATCAACCGACTTTATCGAGAAAGATTACTTTTTTTAGGACAAGAGGTTGATAGCGAGATCTCGAACCAACTTATTGGTCTTATGGTATATCTCAGTATAGAGAATGATACCAAAGATCTCTATTTGTTTATAAACTCTCCCGGCGGATGGGTTATCCCTGGAGTGGCTATTTATGATACAATGCAATTTGTGCGACCAGATGTACAGACAATATGCATGGGATTAGCCGCCTCAATGGGATCTTTTATCTTGGCCGGAGGAGAAATTACCAAACGTCTAGCATTCCCTCACGCTCGGCGCCAATGAGGTTTTTATTTGAGAGAAAAAAAAAAAAATAAGACTATGCCTTCGCCCTATGAATATTAAGTAATAATAGCATGGCACTTTGAATTCGATATCAAAATAAAACAATTTTTATTGTTTTTTCAAAACATTTGATTATGTATCGAGAGAGTAGTATGAGATAAAAGGTATTTCCTGTTTTTTATATTGGAGATTCCAATTCAGCGTCACAAACTTTTTTATTTTAACACCGGGGGCTTAGTTGTATTCTGAAAGAGTTCGAAATAAAAAAAAAAGATTATTTTTTTCCTTAATTTTACAAAAAGCAACTTTGGGATTGCTGAAACACAGACAAACCAAATAATCTTAATAATAAATATATATAAAGCAACGGAACCATCATAGTATTTTTGAACTCCTACGAAAGGAAGGGTGGTAATTTGATCATTTACCGATCTGGGTCTGATAGATCCTATTTTTTTCGTTGATGGAAGGTAAAGGTCAATTTTTTATTATAGAGCCGTATGCAATGCATAAAAGATGCCTGTACGGTTGTGGTTGTTCAATTCTATCTTTTTTTATTTTTATTCTTTCTTTTCTATTCATCATGCAAAATAGAGGAACCCCTCTTTTGTTATACCATCAGGGTAATGATTCATCAACCTGCTAGTTCTTTTTATGAGGCACAAACAGGAGAATTTATCCTGGAAGCGGAAGAGCTGCTAAAACTGCGTGAAACCCTCACAAGGGTTTATGTACAAAGAACGGACAAACCCTTATGGGTTGTCTCGGAAGACATGGAAAGAGATATTTTTATGTCAGCAACAGAAGCCCAAGCTTATGGAATTGTTGATGTTGTAGCGGTGGTTGAGTGAAAAGCCCGGATTTTTTCGCGCAAATTCTCGATTTCCTATTTTATATTTTTGCTGAATTTACTATAAAATTAAATAGAAGTAATTAAAAATCATCAGGTTAGGATCGATCTAAACCAGCCCATTATTTATATGATATGATTCAACATGCCAACTATTAAACAACTTATTAGAAATACAAGACAGCCAATCAGAAATGTCACAAAATCCCCCGCGCTTCGGGGATGCCCTCAGCGTCGAGGAACATGTACTAGGGTGTATGTGCGACTCGTTCAGATCATGAGCTGGGATAAAAGAAAGAAAACCTTTTCTAGTATCAATGATCAGTACCGGGGAATAGGATAGAATAGAAAAATAAGTCCGTTCAATTCAGTATAAAAAAAAATCTATCCATTCTATTGTGTATGAAATTTATGGTTTCCGTTGGTGCAAATCCAATCACCTCAATTTAAGATAAGAAGCAATTCTCCATTGGTAGCAAATGGTTATCCATTAAGCGGAGAAAATCCTACTTAAAAATAAAAACATAAAACTTAGGCCCCTCTTGCAAGAACGGACTAACAGGGTTAGCTACCCAGCCAACTTTCATAATTAAATACCGTTACTGTGTAAGTAGATCTAATCGTGAAAGACCTATTACTAGATAATTCATGGGTAGAGCCAAAGAATGTGAACTATACAAGTTACCAATAACATTGATTAAATGAAGTAAAGGCTCCGGTGTATAGAGAAAACCTCACCGTTTAAGAAGTAACCATATAAACGAAGGAAGCCACTATTTCTTTATCCATTTATATTTTTTATTTATTATATTTTGATACCTAGTAAAATGAAATTTCTTATTTCGAAGTGAAATGTCTAGAAAAAAGAAAAATAGCGGTCGGGAAGGTTATAGTAGCCAAAGTCATTGGAATTTTTAGTTTATACATTGGAAAAAAGCTTTGTTATTAATAGACTAGGAAAGGGAAAAAGAATAACTGAAAGAAAGGAAATCTATTAGTTATTCGTCAAAGTTTCATTTATTCAATGACCAGAATTAGACGGGGAAATATAGCTCGGAGACGTAGAACAAAAATTCGTTTATTTGCATCAAGCTTTCGAGGGGCTCATTCAAGACTTACTCGAACAATTACTCAACAGAAAATAAGAGCTTTGGTTTCGTCGCATCGGGATAGGGATAAGCAAAAGATAAATTTTCGCCGTTTGTGGATCACTCGAATAAACGCAGTAATTCGTGAAATAGGGGTATCCTATAGTTATAGTAGATTAATACACGACCTATATAAGAAACAGGTGCTTCTTAATCGTAAAATACTTGCACAAATAGCTATATCAAATAAAAATTGTCTTTATATGATTTCCAATGAGATCATAAAAGAAGTACATTGGAAAGAATCCACCGGAATAATTTAAACGGAGTTCCCCGGAGAATGAACTCCGGGAGGGTAAAGTCAAAATAAATATGATAAAAAAATAGTAAAACTGAATGAACACACTCAAAAAAAATCTTTATTCTTGCCCGATTCTTTTTTTTTCTTACGACACGATAATTAAATCCATATTTTTCATATTTTTCGAACAAAACATCAATCTGCGTTTGAGTTCGGATTTTACTTTTTTTTAGTCAAGTGAAAAAAGAGTAAGCCTATTTATTTCTGGCTCGAAGACCCGCAGTTCTGGTGGTCGACTCGGTTCTTTCAAACTGTTTCTCATTATTAAGAAAAGGTAACAAAGATAAAATACGAGCTTGTTTTATAGCAATAGTAATTAATCGTTGTTGTTTCAAGGTCAATCTATTCACCCGTCTAGATAATATTTTTCCTTGTTCGCTAATAAATCGACTAATTAAACTCATGTTTCTATAATCAATTCGATCCCCCGATTGAATCGGGGGCAAACGCCTACGAAAAGATCGCTTGGATTTAAGAAAAGGCCGCTTGGATTTATCCATGGTTTGTTTAGTTTATTCCTTATCCCGAAAATCCTATTTCGGTCGGATCTAAAATGAATTAGAATAAATAGGATTTGGTTTGTTTATATTTAATTATGTTATATATAGAATATTTAACTATGTTCTATATAGAAATGTCATTTTTACCCTTCCTTGGAAGGGTTACATAAAAGTGCTCGATTCGATCTATTTCTTTATCTCCCCATGAATCATATGTTTGTAACAAAATGGACAGAATTTTCTCAATTGCAATCGATTAGGCGTGTTGTGACGATTCTTTTCAGTAATATATCTGGAAATACCCGTTGATACCTTATTAACACCGTTTCGAACACAACCGGTACATTCCAAAATAACCGTTATTCGGACATCTTTTCCCTTGGCCATGAACCCCCTTTGGATTTTTGATTTACTCAACTCTTCTATTTTCGATCCGAAACGAAGAAGAAGGAAGGAAGGATAAATAGAAGTTATTAACTTGAAATCCAATTATGAAAACTTTCGCTGCAATCAATATACTAAAAAAATTTCTAAACTTTATTTCAAATTCAAATCACAGTATTTCATTTACATTTAAGTACCTTGTATAAGAGTCTTGTCCTAGATCTAGGCCCCACCCTGTTTATTCTACCTCCATCCCTAGTTAATTTTTGAATTGAATAATTTATTTAATTCAAACTTGAACCCAAGTCTCGAAGCTGTTGAATACACCTTTTCTTTTTTTCTCTTTCCTCCCTCTTATTCTAAAAGGAAAAAGGGAAAAAAGAGAAAAAGGGGGCAAAGGATTAGTCACAAATATTTAATTGTATCTCGAATCTCCGTTATTTGGTACCGTATCAATAACTAGAATCAAAAAAAGGGGAATGTCAATGCATCTGGGAAAAAACGATTAATCTCTATCAATAGACCTGCTAAAGACCCGAACCATAGAGTACTTAATACCGGTGCCACGGAAAGATATGTTTTTAGATCTCGCATTGAAAAATCTCCTTCCTTCTTTTATTGTAATCTAAAATGGTAATACATAAATGATCAGATGCATATGCAGTTAAGAACCTTGTACACGGAATCCCTAATTCAAATTGAAATGTACAACTATCCAGTAAATAAAATTTTTTCTTAAAACATAAAAAAACGCTCCTCTCTTCCCGAGCATTCCCGAAAACTACTCATTTATTTTTACGA